GAGATTCTGAAAGGAGGGTTCATTTTATTTAAATTAAATAACTCAAGTTTTATCTTTTGCTGAAGAAGTTTTGATAGCTACGGATCACAAAAAACACTAAAATCATAACAGAAAAATGCATTGTGGAAAAATAGATAGTTTCTTTTTTAGTTCCTAAAATGAAACTCAAATTCAAATAGAAAAATAAAAAGAATGTAAATAGTCTTTCTTCTTTTTGTTGTTGCTTGAATATTTTATATTCAATTGAATATAATAAATAACAAGCATTTTTGTTTTCAAATCAAATAAATCATTATTTATCTATAATTCGTTGGAACAAAAAAAGGGGCCCGGCTAGGTACTGACCAGGCCAGGCCATCAGAATAAGAAGGGACTTTCGAACAAAATCAACACAAAGATGTCTTCTTTTTTTTTTCTTTATTTTTCTTTTTTCTTTTTTTATTTATAGGCTCGTTCGAGCCCTTCCTTTATCTAATCTAAAAGAAATTCCTGATTTGTATATCTCTATAGAATAGAGAAAGAAAGACTACTTACATTATGTGTAATGTAGTAATTCTCTTTTTCAATTGGGAGAGATGGCTGAGTGGACTAAAGCGTCGGATTGCTAATCCGTTGTACGAGTTATTCGTACCGAGGGTTCGAATCCCTCTCTTTCCGGTTCCGTTGATGACTTGATTTATTTATTTCATTTTCAAATTTTGGAAATCTTAGTTAAACGTGTGGAATAGATAAAATCCTAAGAAAATTTGAAAATGAACCAAGGAAAAACTCTTTGGATTTTATTCTTCACGTCCAGGATTACGTCCTGGATCATTAGATAGGAATCCAAAGATGAAGAGAGAAACAAAAAATATCACTACGGTATAAACGAAGAGTTTCAGAGTAAGCATTACACAATCTCCAAGATGATTTTTTTTGGAAAAAAAAAAAGAGAATAGATCTTCCATTTTTCTACCACATATCCTATTTTGACACCAAGAAATGAGGTTTTTCTAGAAATAGAAATGAATTGTCAGAAATTTATTTGGAATAAGAGTTTTTCATTAACAAAAATTTCTTTCATATCCAAATTCGATATTGTGGGAGACCCTAATATAATTAATATAATAGGGTTAGGGTCTTTCACTGGAAAAGGGTCAAAAAAAGGAGGAAATGGGGTAAGCCGGATTTATGGCGACTATCCAAGAATTTCAATGTGTGAATCGAGGATTCAGACTCTAAAACTTATCTGATTTTATCAATTGTTAGAGAATTTTTTCTCGAAGAAATCATGAATCTTCTAGGATATTATTAAGGATCTCATCGAAAACTTACAGCAGCTTGCCAAACAAAGGCTAAGAGAAAAAAAAACACAGGTATGACTGGCATAACATCTACGATTGGATTCAAAAAAGCATAGGCTTCGGGCAATTTGCCGAAGAAAAAACTACTCGAATAAAGGGCAGAATTAAGACAAATACAGATCAAACTAAAGATATTAAGCATAACAGACATTTTGTTCTTGGAGATAATTGCATTTTGATTGAGTTATTGATATAAGGAAAAAGGAAGTAAGGTATACAAAAAATCCTTTTTTTTCTTTGAACCCACCCAATCAAAAATCCTCCAATTCTCAAAGGAGAATAGAAGAAATCATACTTTCATACAATATCTTAATTGAATTATATGTAATGATCAATAAATTAAGTTGAATTCTATATCTATATGGATTAAAATCCTAGTAATAATCTATTCTATAGATATTTGGACTGGAGTTGACAAACAACCAATAACAATATTATTGTTTCTTAGTGTAGATTAGAAATTGATAATGGGGCGTGGCCAAGTGGTAAGGCAACGGGTTTTGGTCCCGCTATTCGGAGGTTCGAATCCTTCCGTCCCAGAGCCATATCCATTTTTTTTATAATTTTCGAATAAAGATTGTTTTCTTGAACAACTTTCTGTTTAAAGTCTAATTTTAGATGGAATGTGATTCTTTTATATCTTATATGAATCATATCTTTTTTCACAAACTGAACTGAATCGAGTTCAAATGACACGCATCTGGACCTGAATCTATTTTTTATCAGGTAAGATGAGAACATGGATCAAAACAAAAGAGTTTGAATTCAAAAAAGTTGGGTGGGCTTTTCATCATATGTTCATTCCCTTTGATATTTAGGGGAGTTAGTTACTTGGAAAAACTTTCCATCCCATATCTATTTGAATTTTCAACGATGGATGTATTTTGAATCGAGATGCAAAAGAATCTATATTCCCGATCTCTTATTATTTATCCCGTAAATGAGGGAGTCTAATTAGTAATTAGATTTTTCTCGAGATCTCTGAATTCGAAACAAGAGCCAGTTCTTGATACTAATTAAATTCAATCAATAGGACTAAGTCTCTTAGTGGGTTAGACTAAAGCTTGACTAAATTTGGACTTATTGTTTGTCTTTGTAACTAGACAAGTCATTTCCCATACCGGATCAGGATTCCTTTTTTTTTGCTCTATCATTCCCATAGAAAGAATAGGGGAGTGGATAGGAGATAATCAGTATTAATTTAAATATCTGTATCTGTCCAAATCTCATTAACAAATGATCAAATAACATATTTATATATGTTTATATGTTATGGAATCGATGTATTTTCTTTGAATCTCGTTTTTTTATTTTATTTAGGTATTTTTTTTGTTTGGCTATAATGAAGAATTGTAAATCTATGTAACGATTGGATTGAGGCAGGGGTGATTTATCCTATCCCTTTTAGTTACTTTATGACAAGATTCGATTATTGAAATATTACTCAACCCCATGTTAAACAAAATGCATATAAAATGAGGAAATGTTTAGCTTATATGTATCGTTCTATTTCAATGACAATAGTCTTTCGGTTTTTGTGAAAAAGGTTTGGGATCCCTTAAATTTTTTAAACTCAAATTAGTTAAATTCAGTATTATAGAATATCTATAACAGTGACAATTGTTCAGTCTATCTGATAGATACGAAAACCCCTCTCGATTTTTTCGATTTGGATTTTCGCAATCAGATGAAAAGAATAAAGATTCAAATCTTACCTTACATCAGTTTTTTTATCCATCTCATAAAAAAAATGGGATTTCTTTCTTCTTTTCTGTGATCTATTTATCTTTTTGAAATCAGTGATGGGTCAATTAAAAAAAAAAAGACTTATCTTTTAATGATGTCTAAATAGGAACCTTTTTCCATTCGAAATAGTTTTAATAAAAATTTGGAATGATTCCTTGTAAGTTGAATCTTTGGTACTCAAAAAGTAGGAAATAGGTCAATCTACCTATTGAGTCACTTGAAGTAGCAGACTCAAAAAGAACTTATTTATTCGTTTATCTATTTCTATTTCTTTATATATATGTTAAAGATGGTGTCTTGCTAAGACTTCTTCAGAAAAATCTTTACACATATCATATATAGAAGAAAAAGTATAGATTACGCGATGTCTATGTACAACTGAACCAATGACTATTCATGATTCCATGATTGAATCAATTCCATACCGGTTCCAAATTAGAGGAATGTTATGGTAAAACTTCGTTTGAAACGATGTGGTAGAAAGCAACGTGCGACTTGAAGGACAGATCCGTTGTGGATTTTTACATCCGCTATTTTATATTTATATAGGAATGAAGGTGCTCTTGGCTCGACATCGTTTGTTCTGTTCCACTCGAACCCTTCGTTTTTCGCTTTTTGTTGGGTTGTAAATAGTCCACGATGGAGCTCGAGTGGAAAGGATTAATGCATTTCTCGGGGGCAAGGATCTAGGGTTAATGCCAATCAATAAATTGGAACAACTTCGTAAATATATCTTCGAGATAGAAATGGAAAGGATCCAATTTGAGCAAGTTTCCAATTCAAAAGCAAAACCTGTTGGAATTGATCAAACGTTTTCGATCCAAAGTGTATCACGCGGGAATCAACTGTCCGTAGGATTCTTTGATAGAAAGAGAAATCACAAAAAAGGGTATGTTGCTGCCATTTTGAAAGGATTAAGAAGCACCGAAGTAATGTCTAAACCCAATGATTTAAAACAAAGATAAAGGATCCCAGAACAAGGAAACACCCTTTCTAATTGTCTCGATAGTCTCAATAACTGGATCAGACTGAAGAATCAAAATAGAATTTTAAACGAGACAAACAAAAGGGGGTAAAGACCACTCAATAAATGAAATTGATTAAAGATTTTTTCCTTATAAGCTATTTGAGAGTTATCCAACTTGAGTTATGAGTACGAATGGTTTCTTTTTCATTTTCAGGAAGGAAAAAGAAAAAACAAAGACTTAAATCATAGTCTAATTGATTTTATAGGCTCATTTGTCATTTATTAGAATTCCATACATAGACAAAACTTCGAATCAAATCATTTTTTCTCGAGCCGTACGAGGAGAAAACTTCCTATACGTTTCTAGGGGGGGTATTGTTCATCTACATCTATCCCAATGAGCCGTCTATCGAATCGTTGCAATTGATGTTCGATCCCGAAGAGAAGGAAAAGATCTTCGAAAAGTGGGTTTTTATGATCCACTGAAGAATCAAACTTATTTAAATGTTCCTGCTATTCTATATTTCCTTGAAAAGGGTGCTCAACCTACAGGAACTGTTCAGGATATTTTAAAGAAGGCAGAAGTTTTTAAGGAACTTCGACCTAATCAAACGAAATTCAATTAAAGAAATCCCAAGGGGGGGTAGTGATTTGTATATAACTTTGTATAACTTTTCTCTTTTTTTATTTCCCCCCTTAATCCTGCTTTATTCGTATCTATTTCTCATTGCTTCTGTCGAATTCCATGGTCGATAACAACAAAACCTTAGTTTATTGATCATATAAATCTCAAATTCGGACATTTCATTTCTTTCAATTATGTGGTTTTCGTTGGAATTTGACTAACCAACAAGGAATCCAGTTTGTTTATTCCGCTTAGATTGATGAAATACATTAAAAATCCGATATTTTTTTTTTTCCAATTCTTATTCTCCCATCTATAC